ATAGAAAAGATACCCTATTTGATTTAAGTTAGGATTTAGATAGGATAGAATCCGTTATGTTCTGGGGTTTCCATATACTTATAATTGCTGTTATAATTGAAATTCAGAAGGTTTTTTTATTGAAAAGAATTAATACTGATTAGTACAGATTGATTGTGTATCAATTAAGATTTAGTTAGGTATCCATTTGGTAATTTTTTGAATTATAGTATATCATTAGAGAAACACAATTTACAATTAAAATGCAAGAATCGTTCATCAATTTACAGTCAATAGTTAACGGTTCCCATTTATCCTGAATTTTTTCTTTTGTGACTGAAAATACATATTTGGTTTTTCAATAGAAAAAAAAAAGGAAAACAGGATTGCGGATACACATAAAAAAAAAAAGAGGACTATTCTCATATATTTTGTATCGTTTTGGCGGCATGGCCGAGCGGTAAGGCGGGGGACTGCAAATCCTTTTTCCCCAGTTCAAATCCGGGTGTCGCCTCATCAAAAAAAGAATTGAAATTCTCTCTTTAGTTTTACTGATATAACTTGCATTTTTTTCCAGCAGAAGCAAGTGGAAGAAAAGGACTCTTTTTATTTGCTTGATTCGAAGCATCCGCGTTAGGGATTTGGTTTTCTAAAATAAAATGCTATAAATCATTGCGTCTAGGCTTCAAGGAAAGATTCTAATAATGAAAAGGAATCATTAAATCTTGATATGATAGTCTTTTGACTACTAATGTAGTGGCTGCTGACTGGTTCTTAAATGAGATTGGATATATGTATAGGGGATCTATTTTAGTTTCGGAAAGCGGAAGATACTTTATGTACTTATGAAAATAAAATCTCTGATTGTTCCCGGATTCAATTATTATTCTATTCAATAGAATTATCTATTGAATAGATAATTTTTTTTTGTTCTATAACTTTTTAGAAAGTTATATTAAGTAAAAAAGCGAATTCCTTCTTTTTGGTAACCCGCAGTCACGAATGGAATAGGCCGTCTCCCGAGCGACTCTATGAAACAATTAGGAGACGGTAAAGATTAGATCAAATGAGAAAGGAGTAGGTATGTGTGATCTAGCTTGATTCTCAACTTTTCTACTTTTTAAAAAATGAAATGGAGGGCAACAAAAGAAAGACAAAGTTTTTCCATTAGACTGAAAATCATATAAGAACTCGTTTGTTAGTTGATTGTTTCATCAATGGTGAATGGTGTTGTGCCTGAATTTTTTTTTTGACTCTGCACTAGTGATTTCACTATTATTAGTGAACAATAATGATTAGTGAACAATAATGGAATAATTCTTTTATATTCATAGAGATAGGGGACATAATTCACATGGATATAGTAAGTCTCGCTTGGGCTGCTTTAATGGTAGTCTTTACATTTTCCCTTTCACTCGTAGTATGGGGAAGAAGTGGACTCTAGAAGTACTACTAATTGAGGAATCAACCTCAAACTGTATCAATTGTTTTATAGATTGTTCTGCCGAGCCTTTTTTTTTTTTTTACTTTTATTTGTTTTTTCCCTTTTTTACTGTTCAAAGAAAAAAGTTTTGCTTAGTAATTTGAAAATGTATATATACTTTCGACCCAAAAGAACATAGACATAGTGGTTGTCCAATAAGATGCTCCGCGTAATAAGATATTTCCTCGGGCTAGTCACTCACATATTGCATGCTTACCACTCGTTTTATTAATTATTTTAGTTATGCTTTTTTTTGCTTTATGGAACTCATTTCATATCATGCTTAAAACGTTAAAGATGGGGTTTGCTAATGATTTTGGAAATCCGAAGAGAAGACCTTTCCACGGAACCGAACCCCTCTATCATTTTCAAATTGTTCAATCAATTACTTCTTTAGAATGGTAAAAAAATCTTATTTTATTACTATATGCCCATAACATTTTTTTCCATCATTGATTTGATTCTTCCGATGGATATCAGGATTCATATTGAAAAGAATCAGAAATCTATGAATTAGAATCATAAGAGTAAGAGTTGCCTTTCGAGATTGATTAGAATCAAGATAAACATAAATGAAATCAATAGATGAAGCAAAGAAATCGAATTGGGATACTATGTACATTAACATTAGATATAGGGAATTAATCTATATGAATATGAAGATATATATTGTAGGTTGATCTATATTCAACCTGTATATTTCTCTTTATACAGTAGAACTTTACACACTCCAATAACTAAAATAGCTAGTATGGTAGAAGGATTCATAGATATCTTTCTACCATACTATCGGATCTCATAGAATACTGCTCTCGTAGAATACTGATAATTCTAGTACACTCATTTCATTTAAGACGCTAAATTGGAATCCTTTTGATTTTCGTTTTATTCTCTTTAGTCATTGATAAGAACTAAAAAGTAAAGTTTAATTCAAATTAATCACTTTGACTGATTGTTTTTACGTATATTATAAGTAAAAAAGCAGTAGGAACTAGAATGAACAGTGTAGTAGCAATAAATGCGAGAATATTTACTTCCATAATTTCATCGTTTCATTTTTTTTTTATTCGCAATAACTCAGGATTTAATCCCATAGAAATGATAAATCTTTGGCTTGTAAATTCAATAGTATGAATTACATCGCGATGATATCGAATCGTATTAGAATATCATGAATAACAATATCTGAACTATCAAATCAATTCATCGTCGAGAATTGAATAGTATAACATAGGAAGATCCTTTATCCATACCAAATTCTAAATTTTATTACTGATCCAATCAAAAATTTGTTTCTTTTAGTATTTTATTTATCATTAAAAAAAAAAAAAAAAACTTTTTTCAACTTAAACTAAAAAAATAATAAAAAATTCCTTCGCTAAAAGAGATGGAATCCTTGTTTGATCTTAGTAATATCCTCTTTACTTGAATTAGGAATGGGACATATATATCAAAAGTCCAGTGTGAAATTTGAATGAGATAGATTCTTTAAAATTCAAATTCGTAATTTGAATTAATAATTGAGATTACACAAAATCGGAAAGATATTTTAATATGAAAAATTATATCAAAGTAACTATGTGAAATTGATTTTGTATCGTACAAATGAAATTTTTGTATGTGCTCCCCGAAACATATAGTACTCCCACAATCGGGAGGAATTCAAAAAGCCAGGCCCATTCTGGTATCTATTGTTTGAATCCTGAATATGATTCTACCAATAATTGTACTAATCTACATATGCCTTTCTCCCACGAAAAAGTACTTCTTGAAGAACTGCAAATTTCCAGATTTGTTTGGTTTCATAATAAATGTGAAAAAATCAAATCAAATATAAAAACTATAAAACAAGAAAGATCCGAAAATTCTGTTATGTTATTTGTTCTCTCTTTTCCAATAAAGTAAGAGATGAATAGATATATCTATTTTGATTGGATTTGGATCCGTGTCGGGACTGACGGGGCTCGAACCCGCAGCTTCCGCCTTGACAGGGCGGTGCTCTGACCAATTGAACTACAATCCCAGGGAAAAAAATGTACAACATATATGTTTATGATTTCATTGCCTTCAAACCCCTTCTATGTGGATCTATGTAGATGAAAATCTACATATTGTAACAGAGGCGCGAGTAATGTATTGATATACACACGGACATGCACTTTAATGAGAGGAGCATAGATTATTAGTCATTTTGATTTATTGCAAAATTGATTGCTAATCAAATCAATCTTTCAAAGAATAACGAAAAAAAAGAGTTTTTTTTTTTCGTTATTCTTTTCTTAAACTTGATACTTACGGATCCTAATCTGAATCGAGATCATTATTAAGATAATAATTTTTTGAAAAAAAAAAAAAACAGAGCAAATAAATAGCAGTAGAAAGATATTCAAAAATCGGACTTTTTTTTTTATTCTTCCGTATCAAAAATTGATGAAGAAGAAAAAAAGGGTTATAACCTTTCATGGTGGATCGGCGAATTAGTGGGCCGAGCTGGATTTGAACCAGCGTAGACATATTGCCAACGAATTTACAGTCCGTCCCCATTAACCGCTCGGGCATCGACCCAAGAAGAATCCATTCTAGGCTTCTTTTTTTGATAATTCCTGATCAACTTTCTTTCGTAGTACCCTACCCCCAGGGGAAGTCGAATCCCCGCTGCCTCCTTGAAAGAGAGATGTCCTGAACCACTAGACGATGGGGGCATACTTGCCCAACTGCCATCATACTATGATCATAGTATGAATAGTTTTTTGAAATTGTCAATATAAATAAAATGGAATAATATGAATCAATTCAAAGGATTTTTATGTCTTTCATGATTCCATAGAATTTTATAATTTGTCATTTATATTTATTTTATGAATGGTTCATTCTAATTACCATTTTTGAATTCTATAAAAAATTTGATTTTTATCAAAATTATTTGATCTTTTATTTCAAATTTCAATTGTTATTTATTAGTTATATTAGTTAATTTATATATAGAATTTGATATAGATTATATATAATGTATATTACTCAATTTTTATTATTTATTATAAAATAAATATAATTATTATAATTATAAAATTCATATTATAATTAATGAATCTATAGATTCATTAATTATAGTTATTTTATATCTTTATAGTTAAAATAATTAGAGTGATATATAAATATTATAATATTTTTTAATAGAGTGATATTAATTATATATCAATTATATATTACTATGAATTAATATAAAATTCGAGAATCAAAAATGAAAATAGTAATTAGAAGTAAATTCTTAAAAAAAAAACATTCAAAATTCTAAATATTCTAAAACTAATAAGTGATTGCTCTGCTATATGTCATAAAAGTGGATTAAACTCCATTTCTCATACTTTCAATCAGTCATTGAATCATTATTATAAGGTTATAGGTAGTTCTATCTCATACTAAGACAAGAAATTCAGGAAATTCAAAAAAGATCAATTTTGAAATATGAGAAGAGGGATAGGTATCCATAAATGCTTGCAAAATTGTTTTTATCAACAAGTTGCTTTATCAATGAAAT